CGATATATATATGGGGATACGATGCATTGCCGCTCGAAATCAAGATATTGGGATTGGACTTGCCAATCGATTCATAACCTTTCGAGCACAACCAATATATATTCGAACCCCTTTTACTTGCAGGAATACATCTTGGATCTGTCAATTATGTTATGGCAGAAGCCCCACTCACGGTAACCTGGTCGAGTTGGGGGAAGCCATAGGTATTATTGCGGGTCAATCAATTGGGGAACCGGGGACTCAACTAACATTAAGAACTTTTCATACGGGTGGAGTATTCACAGGCGGTACTGCCGAACATGTACGAGCTCCTTCTAATGGAAAAATAAAGTTCAATGAGTATTTGGTTCATCCCACACGTACCCGTCATGGGCATCCTGCTTTTCTATGTTCTATAGACTTGCATGTAACTATTGAGAGTCGAGATATTATACATAGTGTGAATATTCCACCAAAAAGTTTGATTTTAGTTCAAAATGATCAATATGTAGAATCTGAACAAGTGATTGCCGAGATTCGTGCCGGAACGTCTACTTTTCATTTTAAAGAGAGGGTTCGAAAACATATTTATTCTGAATCAGAGGGAGAAATGCACTGGAGTACTGATGTCTACCACGCACCTGAATATACATATAGTAATGTTCATCTATTACCAAAAACAAGTCATTTATGGATATTAGCGGGGGGCCCGTGCAGATCCAGTATAGTGTCTTTTTCGCTTCACAAGGATCAAGATCAAATGAATGTTCATTCTTTTTCTGTCGACGAAAGATATAGCTCTGACCTCTCAATCACTAAGGATCGAGTAAGACATAAATTGTTGGATCCTTCTGGTACTCGTAAAAAAGATAGGGAAATTCTTGATTATTCAAGACTTGATCGAATTATATCCAATGGTCATTGGAATTTCATATACCCTTCGATTCTCCAAGAGAATTCTGATTTCTTGGCGAAAAGACGAAGAAATAGATTTCTCATCCCATTACAATACGATCAAGAACGAGAGAAAGAATTAATACCCTCTTTTGGTATTTCGATTGAAATACCCATAAATGGTATTTTACGTAGAAATAGTATTCTTGCTTATTTTGATGATCCACGATACAGAAAAAAGAGTTCGGGAATTACTAAATATGGGACCGCGGAGGTGGATTCAATAGTAAAAAAAGAAGATTTGATTGAGTATCGAGGAGCAAAAGAATTTAGTCCGAAATACCAAATGAAAGTGGATCGGTTTTTTTTTATTCCCGAAGAGGTGCATATCTTACCCGGATCTTCGTCTATAATGGTCCGGAACAATAGTATCATTGGAGTAGATACACAACTCGCTTTAAATACAAATACAAGAAGCCGAGTAGGTGGATTAGTCCGAGTGGAGAGAAAAAAAAAAAGTATTGAACTAAAAATCTTTTCTGGAGATATTCATTTTCCCGGAGGGACAGATAAGATATCCAGACACAGTGGCATTTTGATACCACCAGGAACAGAAAAAAAAAATTATAAGGAATCAAAAACAAAATCGAAAAATTGGATCTATGTCCAACGGATCACACCTATCAAAAAAAAGTATTTTGTTTTGGTTCGACCCGTAGTCACATATGAAATAGCTGATGGGATAAATTTAGCAAAACTTTTCCCTCAAGATCTCTTGCAGGAAAAAGAAAATGTCCAGCTTAGAGTTGTCAATTATATCCTTTATGGAAATGGAAAGTCAATTCGAGGAATTTATCACACAAGTATTCAATTAGTTCGGACTTGCTTAGTATTGAATTGGGACCAAGAAAAAAACGGTTCTATGGAAGAGGTTCATGCTTCCTTTGTTGAAGTAAGGGCAAATGATCTGATTCGTGATTTCATAAGAATTGAATTAGTCAAGTCTACTATTTCCTATACCGGAAAAAGGTATGATACGGCAGGTTCGGGATTGATTCCTGATAATGAATTAGATCGCACCAATATCAATCCTTTTTATTACAAAGTGAAGATTCCATTAGTTATCCAGCATCAAGGAACTATTGGTACGTTGTTGAATCGAAATAAGGAAGGCCAATCTTTGAGAATTTTGTCATCATTCAATTGTTTTCGAGTTGGTCCATTCAACGGTTCGAAATATAACAATGTGGCAAAAGAATCGAATCCCATAACTCCAATTAGGGGTTTGTTGGGCCCCTTAGGTACAATAGTACCTAAAATAGTGAACTTTTATTCATCTTATCATTTAATAACTCATAATCAGATCTTGTTAAACAAATATTGGCTACTTGACAATTTTAAACAGACTTTCCAAGTACTTGAAGTACTTAAATACTGTTTAATAGATGAAAATAGGAGGATTTCTAATCCCAGTCCATGCAATAACATCATTTTGAATCCATCCCATTTGAATTGGTGCTTTCTACATTACAATTATTGTGAAGAGACATCCACAATAATTAGCATTGGACAATTTATTTGTGAAAATATATGTCTATTTAAATATGGACCACACATAAAAAAATCTGGTCAAATTTTAATTGTTCATGTTGACTCTTTAATTATAAGATCAGCTAAGCCTTATTTGGCCACTCCAGGAGCGACTGTTCATGGACATTATGGAGAAACCCTTTCTGAAGGAGATACATTAGTTACATTTATATATGAAAAATCCCGATCTGGTGACATAACGCAAGGTCTTCCAAAAGTGGAACAAATCTTAGAAGTGCGCTCGATTGGTTCAATATCGATGAACCTTGAAAGGAGAGTTGAAGGTTGGAACGAGCGTATACCAAGAGTTCTTGGAATTCCTTGGGGATTCTTAATTGGAGCTGAGTTAACCATAGCCCAAAGTCGTATCTCTTTGGTTAATAAGATCCAAAAGGTTTATCGATCCCAGGGGGTACAGATCCATAATAGACATATAGAGATTATTGTACGACAAGTAACATCAAAAGTGTTGGTTTCAGAAGATGGAATGTCTAATGTTTTTTTACCTGGAGAACTAATCGGATTGTTGCGAGCGGAACGAGCAGGGCGTGCTTTAGACGAAGCAATCTGTTATCGTGCAATTTTATTGGGAATAACGAGGGCATCTCTGAATACTCAAAGTTTCATATCCGAAGCAAGTTTTCAAGAAACTGCTAGAGTTTTGGCAAAAGCTGCTCTACGGGGTCGTATTGATTGGTTGAAGGGTCTGAAAGAAAATGTTGTTTTGGGGGGGATTATCCCTGTCGGTACTGGATTCAAAAAAATAGTGCACCGTTCAAGGCAAGACATTCATTTTGAAATCAAAAAGAAAAATCTATTCGAGTTGGAAATGAGAGATATTTTGTTACACCATAGAGAATTTTTTTGTTCTTGCGCCCCAAGCAATTTCTATGACACACCAGAAAAATCATTTAAGCGAATTCATAATTCTTAAGGAGATATTTTTATTTTTACTTTACTAGTTATTGATTGGGTACTAAAAAAAATGAAAGGTTTGGGCTGTGTATCAACGGTCAATCCCGGCAGAAGGTTCCGTAGGAACAATTATTTATTTGTTAAAAAAAAAAAAAAAGAAAGCGTGGGAAAGATGACAAGAAGATATTGGAACATCCATTTGGAAGAGATGATGGAAGCAGGAGTTCATTTTGGTCATGGTACTAAGAAATGGAATCCTAGAATGGCCCCTTACATCTCTGCAAAGCGTAAAGGTATTCATATTATAAATCTCACTAGAACTGCTCGTTTTTTATCGGAAGCCTGCGATTTAGTTTTTGATGCAGCAAGTCGAGGAAAAAACTTCTTAATTGTTGGTACCAAAAATAAAGCAGCGGATTTAGTAGCATCAGCTGCAATAAGGGCTCGATGTCATTATGTTAATAGAAAATGGCTCGGCGGTATGTTAACGAATTGGTCCACTACGGAAACGAGACTTCATAAGTTCAGAGACTTAAGAGCAGAACAAAAGATGGGGAAACTCAACCGTCTCTCTAAAAGAGATGCAGCAATGTTGAAGAGAAAATTATCTACTTTGCAAACATATCTGGGCGGGATCAAATATATGACTGAATTGCCCGATATTGTAATAATCGTTGATCAGCGAGAAGAATATACAGCTCTTCGAGAATGTGTCATTTTGGGAATTCCGACGATTTGTTTAATCGATACAAATTGTGACCCAGATCTCGCAGATATTTCGATTCCAGCCAACGATGACGCTATAGCTTCAATCCGATTGATTCTTAACAAATTGGTATCCGCAATTTGTGAGGGCCGTTCTAGCTATATAAGAAGTCGTTGATTATGTTATGATTAAGAATAATAATAATAAGATTAGTTAATTATTTTGATTTATTGGATCGGTTACTATTCTTGTCTTTTATTTTTAAAAAGAGATAAAATGGGATATTGATATTATGTTATGTGATTTCTTGGTATCCTAACTATATGATTAATGATGAAAGTAGATGAGTCGAGAAAGAGATGGTTGAATCAAAATAATTCTTTTTTTCAGTTCGATTTCTGTCAGAGGACAATATGAATGTTATACCATGTTCCATTAAAACACTCAAAGGGTTATACGATATATCAGGTGTAGAAGTAGGCCAACATTTATATTGGCAAATAGGAGGTTTACAAATTCATGCCCAAGTACTTATCACTTCTTGGGTCGTAATTGCTATCTTATTAGGTTCAGTCATCATATCCGTTCGGAATCCACAAACCATTCCGACCGACGGTCAGAATTTCTTCGAATATGTCCTTGAATTTATTCGAGACTTGAGCAAAACTCAGATTGGAGAAGAATATGGCCCTTGGGTTCCCTTTATTGGAACTATGTTCCTATTTATTTTTGTTTCGAATTGGTCAGGTGCCCTTTTACCTTGGAAAATCATACAGTTACCTCATGGGGAGCTAGCCGCCCCCACAAATGATATAAATACTACTGTTGCTTTAGCTTTACTCACGTCAGTAGCATATTTTTATGCGGGTCTTACCAAAAAAGGATTGGGTTATTTCGGAAAATACATTCAACCAACTCCAATACTTTTACCAATTAACATCCTAGAAGATTTCACAAAACCTTTATCTCTTAGTTTTCGACTTTTCGGGAATATATTAGCTGATGAATTAGTAGTTGTTGTTCTTGTTTCTTTAGTACCTTTAGTAGTTCCTATACCTGTCATGTTTCTTGGATTATTTACAAGCGGTATTCAAGCTCTTATTTTTGCAACTTTAGCCGCGGCTTATATAGGGGAATCCATGGAGGGTCATCATTGATTAGTTTTCGAAATATTCTTTATTTTTAAGCTTATCCCAATTGAGGCAATGCATAGTTCAAGATTGGTTCTTAGTTGAGGAACATAATAGATATAAATACATATATATATTACGACTAGAGTTGTAGGAGGAAAGATAGACGATATTACGAAATGACGGATGAGTTAGTGGGGGTCACCACTAGATATATGGAATGTTTATAAGGCCAGTCACAGTCCCTGTATATTTTTCGAAGAATTCTTTTAGAATCCGATTCAATATAAAAAGAAAATGCGGGCGGTTTACGTTATGAAAGAAACAAATGTATATGTGACATTAGATATATACTAGTTATATAGGGGTTATCTCTATCTATATTTCTATATTAATTTCATTATTTTTTTTATTTTATTCGAAGTTTTAGTTACTTCGACTCAATAGATTTTTGTGATCAAATAAGTAATAATTCATTGGTTGATTGTATCATTAACCATTTTTTTTTGGTGCGAGGAACCTATCATCATGAATCCACTGATTTCTGCCGCTTCCGTTATTGCTGCTGGATTGGCCGTAGGGCTTGCTTCTATTGGACCTGGAGTTGGTCAAGGTACTGCTGCAGGCCAAGCCGTAGAAGGTATTGCGAGACAACCAGAAGCAGAAGGAAAAATACGAGGTACTTTATTACTTAGTCTAGCTTTTATGGAAGCTTTAACAATTTATGGACTGGTCGTGGCATTAGCGCTTTTATTTGCGAATCCTTTTGTTTAATTTAATCCTAGAATGAAAATGTAAAAAAGTACGTTACCTACTTTTTTCTTATTTTATTAACTCGTTGCCATTTGCTTCTGTGAATTATATCAATACTTTATTCCTACAATTATGTATTTGTTGCTACAATACCCCGGGAAGGAGTGATTTGAGGATGAGGAATTTGTGGATTCACTCGTTTTCTTCCTTCCCGCCCTTAGTTTAGTACGATGGAATTTGGATTTTTCTTTTAGGAAGTGTTTGAACAAAGGAGATATTTTTCAATTGATACGAGACCCAGGACCTAACTTAATAAGTATCTTATCGGATACTTCAAAAAGAATAAGAAATTTTGTAATTCTCAATCTCAAATTCAATAAATAGATTTAATCTACTCCCATTAACATTAAAAAAAAACGGGAAATTAAGAAAAAGAAATCGATAAAAAAAAGGGCGAGTCAAGTGATACAAAAAGAACTCTGTTCTTTCTTAGTCCTATCTATAAGAGGAGAGCATATGAACAATGTAACCGATTCTTTCGTTTCCTTAGGCCACTGGCCATCCGCCGGGAGTTTCGGGTTTAATACCGATATTTTAGCAACAAATCCAATAAATCTAAGTGTAGTGCTTGGTGTATTGATTTTTTTTGGAAAGGGAGTGTGTGCGAGTTGTATATTTCACGAATAGGTTGGATCTAACCGACTGCACTTTATTTATGTTATTCTATATTTTTATAGGATAAATAGGAAAAAAGTGCATAATCTCGACGAATTCCTTCTGAGTAAATTCATAAATAATATGTAAGAACCATAGCATTTCGTTATTCATTGGTAAGTTAACTTTGATTCTCTATCAACCAACCAATAATGTGAGACCATTAACATGGTTAAAGCTAAACTGTTTGAAGTCCGGGCACAACATGGTACTCTTTCTACCACTACGTTAATAACGAAATGGTTTAAAAAAGAATAGTTGATAATTTTTTCGATATAGAACACTCATATCGATAAAATGATTTGAACCATTTACTAGAATAAATAAAGGGCGCCTTGCCCTTTATTATATTATCCAATGCCGAATCGGCAACCTATGTTATGTATAAAAAGGGGGAATTTTTGGATTTGAATAAAAAAGGAAATCAAAATAAAATTGAAATTTTCTATATTTCTATAATATAGAAATATCTATTTTCAATGAAATAAAGAACAAATAAAGAAACAACTTTGCTGACAATTATAGATTTTTTGTCTGGTCGGAAGAGTCCTCCTAATATTCTGTTCTTGTATCGGTTTTGATATGTTTGAATACAAACAGAAATAGAGAGGATAGGCTCATTATATTAAAAAAAGATACGGGAATGTCCATAAAATAAAAAATTGAGCGTGAGAGCCAAATGAATCGAAAGATTCATGTTTGGTTCGGGAAGAGATCATGGAAGTTGTGAAATTAATGGTAAGATAATCTACTTTCATTAAATGATTTATTAGATAATCGAAAACATAGGATTTTGAGTACTATTCGAAATTCGGAAGA